GCGGATTCCCAAGACATACTCCTCTCCTTTCATCAAATAATCTTATTCTTGAATCTTGTTTGTGAAATTGATAAAAATAAATAGTTTTATATATTCTTCTAATTTATATGTCTAAGAAACTACTACAGGATCCTATATTTTATTACTTTCTATTTTACATTTTTTTCTTTTATTGTCTTCTTTGTTCTATTTTCCTTTCTTTCAGATTACTAAAAAAAAAAAAACTTCCAAGTATACTTTTTTTTGCAGATCGAGGTAAGAAATCGACTTCCAATATTTTTTTTTATCTATCTGTCAGATTATTGTATTGAATTTATTTTAGAATAAGAGACTGTAAGTGAAAAAGTCTCTTTCTCGTATTCATTAATTGCCCGAAAATAGCGTATGCATCGATATGAAACGAAAATATTTGATATGATACGCGAAGCCATTTGATGGATTTATTTTTCTATAGATATATCTTATAGAAATAATAGAAATGTAAATTGATCTTTTTTTTCTTGTGTTCGGAAATAAAATAAACGATATTTTTTTTAAAATAAAATGACTTGTATGTTAGAACTTGGAATAAGCCCCTCTGCGTGGAGGAGGGGAAAATAGCAATTTATTCCTATAGAACCTTTAGGAACAAGACGATTTAATCAGAAATATCGACAGATTTTTAGTAAGTCCAAACCAAAGAAGTATTAAAAAACAAAATAAAAAAAAAAAAAAGATCCACTGTTCGAATCTCATCTCTATCGAATTTGAATATCAGAATAGTAAATAGAGTTATGATTCAATGGGTTAGGTCCACTTACTTTATTTTTTATAATCTTTTCAATTTTTTTATTGGAATAATCGAAAATAGGAATATTTGGGAATTAAAGGAGATATATATATATCATTATAAAAATAATAATAATAAAAACATTCCACTTTCTAAATAGAATTACTTTACTATATTCAAACTCATTAGAATGATAACGATAACTTATTCGAATTTGAATTCATAATTCCATTCGCAAATGATATTCTATGTATGATTCCTGAGTTTTTTTATTACAAATATCAACACTATCTCTATTCTTCCTTCAAATAACTATCTCTATTCTTCCTTCAAATATGAATACTAAAGTAAAAAGCCCCTTATCGGATTTGAACCGATGACTTACGCCTTACCATGGCGTTACTCTACCACTGAGTTAAAAGGGCCTCGTTTGATTCAATTCCTGAATAAGGAAGGAACTAGATAATATGAGTCTAGTACATATATTTGTTACTGCATATACTTATTATATAGATAAGATTAGAATATATGTACATAGATTTATCGGCATAGTGACTCATTAAGGAACAATAAATTGGATTTACCTAGTAAAGTAAATAGAGTTATAGTTAATAAAATTGATTATTGTTTTTTATTTCCCGCCTTAGTGTGTGTGTGAATTAGTGTGAAATGGAAATATACCTAACGAGTCTTAACAATGAATCAAAAAATTCTATGGAATTTTGAAAGATGGAAAGATCCTTCTGATCGAATCATATCATTCCATTATATTGACAATTTCAAAAAACTGTTCATACTATCAATATAGTAGAATGGCGGTCGGGCAAGTATGCCCCCATCGTCTAGTGGTTCAGGACATCTCTCTTTCAAGGAGGCAGCGGGGATTCGACTTCCCCTGGGGGTAGGTTACTACGAAAGGAAGTTGATCATGGATTATCAATTTCCTTAAAGACTTAAATTGATTTTTCCTGGGTCGATGCCCGAGCGGTTAATGGGGACGGACTGTAAATTCGTTGGCAATATGTCTACGCTGGTTCAAATCCAGCTCGGCCCAATAATTTGCCGATCCACCATGAAATGATATAACCCATTTGTTGTTCTCCAGAAATTCCCGATGTACTCTGATACACCCCGGCGCTATTTATATTTTTTTCTGTATTACGCATGTCGGTCTCGCTAAAGTGCATATCATATCCATATATAAATATATAAATAAGTCCCGTCTCTGTCAGTTATAGCACAATGAGTCTAATTTTAAATGGAAAAAGAAAGGGTTTGAATGAAATCGTAAGAATATTTATGCTGTACACTTTTTCCCTGGGATTGTAGTTCAATTGGTCAGAGCACCGCCCTGTCAAGGCGGAAGCTGCGGGTTCGAGCCCCGTCAGTCCCGATAGATACAAATCCAAAAATACATCAATTCTCGTGTGTGAAAGGGAATTAAAATAACAAACATAATTTCATTCCTTACGGGGATCCCATCCCTCTTTTTTTTTAGAAGTAAAGGTTCCGACGAAGAAAGAAAAACTCTTAAAAATAAAAGGAATTATTGATTGCATCAGAAATAAGATTTTGGAATTTGGTATGGATAAAAGATCTTCCTATGTTATACTATTCAATTCTCGACGATGAATTGATTTGATAGCTCAGATATTGTTATTCATGATATTGATCCGATTTGATATCATCGAGATGTAATTTATACCATTGAATTTACCGACGAAAGATTTA